AAAATTAAACGTTAGGGGAGTAATTTCAATTGATGACCCTGAAATAGGAACCAAATGCCAGGAATAATTCACTAAGTGCGACCCCCACGATTTAAGCCCCTGACCATCAATGACTATTAACATTAAGAAATCAACTGATGGTGGTCTCTTACTGCATCGCAAATTTGACTTGCAGAGTAAGTGAGTCCTGGTATATGTGAATTTAACGAACAGCCAATAGTCTAAATAAGAATTAAACATACCATGTGTCCTTGCTGCATTTTCACTTTAGAGTGTATAACCTGAATGTTTTAATGGAAAATTAGGTGATTATTCATATATGTAATTTGAGCAAGATTATAAATGGTTAATATAGTTTAATGGTGATAATACATATATGCACTAAGTCCTTCTTTCAAGGACTATTATGAGCTGGGGGGCGGAGCTCGGCCAAGGAATAGTTTAAGTAAGAATCCTAGCTTTGGGAGTTAGGGGTAGAGGTTAAAGTCCTCTTTCTTTGAGCGTCGGGAAGGATTTTAACCTTCGTGGCCAGCTTACAAGACTGGTGCTTTGTTTATTTAAGCTACTGATGCAAAATTCGAGTATTTTGTTCTCGATAAAGCTAAGGGCGGGCATGAGAAAAAGGAAGATGGAGAAGTAGAAGAGTGATGCGATTTGTCCAATTATGATGTATGGGTGTTCCACGGGCATACCCCCGATTCAAGTTAAGATTGCAACGTCTGCTACTAAGGATCAGAAGAGGAATTGACTAAGGGGTCGGAATGTTAGAGATTGGTGCTTAGAGGTATGGAGAATGGGTACTAGTATTAGTACTAGAATGGAAGCAACCAAGGCGAGAACGCCCCCTAATTTGTTTGGGATTGATCGAAGAATGGCGTATGCAAAAAGAAAGTACCACTCTGGCTTGATGTGAGGGGGTGTTACTAGGGGGTTGGCTGGTGTAAAGTTTTCTGGGTCCCCTAAGAGATTTGGAGAGAAGAGGGAAATTATTGCTAGGGCTGTGATTAGAATAGCGAAGCCGACAAGGTCTTTATAGGAGAAGTAGGGGTGGAAGGGAACTTTGTCAGAGTCTGAATTAATTCCGGCAGGGTTGTTTGAGCCGGTTTCGTGGAGGAAGATTAAGTGCACTATTGTCGCGGCCAAGACTGCGAAGGGAAGAAGGAAGTGGAAAGTAAAAAAACGAGTAAGGGTGGCGTTGTTAACTGAAAAGTCCCCTCAAATTCATTGAACTAGACTGTCACCGATGTAAGGAACTGCGGACAGAAGGTTGGTAATGACTGTAGCGCCTCAGAAGGATATTTGTCCTCAGGGAAGAACGTACCCCACAAAGGCGGTTATTATCACTAATAGGAGTAGTACTACGCCGACATTTCATGTCTCTTTATAAAGGTAAGATCCGTAGTAAAGCCCTCGTCCGATGTGGAGGTAAATACAAATAAAGAAGAATGACGCTCCGTTAGCATGTACGTTTCGAATTAACCAGCCATAATTTACATCTCGGCAAATATGGACAACGGAAGAAAATGCAGTAGAGATATCGGATGTGTAGTGTATAGCTAAAAACAGGCCTGTCAGGATTTGTGTAATTAAGCATAGACCTAATAAAGAGCCAAAGTTTCATCAGGCTGAGATATTTGCGGGGGCGGGAAGGTCAATAAGGGCATCGTTTGCAATTTTGACCAGGGGGTGGGTTTTTCGTAGATTTGCCATGAAATATTCTTGTAGTTGAATACAACGGTGGTTTTTCAAGTCATTGGTCCTGGTTGAAGTCCTGGCAAGAATTATGGAGTATGTTATTTATTTATGCTTGTTTGGATTGGTTTTGGGGTTGGCAGCGGTTGCTTCTAATCCGTCTCCTTATTTTGCTGCGCTCGGGCTTGTTATAGTGGCGGGGGCGGGATGTGGAGTATTGGCTAATTTTGGGGGATCATTCTTATCACTAATTTTGTTTTTAATTTATTTGGGGGGCATGTTGGTAGTGTTCGGGTACTCGGTGGCATTAGCAGCTGAGCCTTTTCCGGAGGGTTGAGGGAGTGCTTATGTGTTTGGACTAATGCTGTTTTATATATTTTGAGTGGTTTTGGCAGGAGTGGTGTTTTGAAAAGATTGTTTTGATGGGCCGCTAGCTTTGTGTAATAATTATGATAATTTTAATATTTTACAAGGAGATACAGGAGGGGTTGCCTTGATGTATTCTTATGGGGGGTGGATTTTAGTGGTGGGGGCAGGGGTCCTGTTATTAACCCTCTTTGTTGTTCTTGAATTAACTCGGGGGGCGAGCCGAGGCGTCTTACGTGTAGTTTAACAGAAGCATTAAGGAAAGTGCAGTCATAACAGTAATAAAAAAGAGGGATAAGTATGTTTTGATAAAGCCTTTTTGGAAGTTGTCTGTTATTTTGGAGAGAGGGGAGTTAAGAGTAATGGTTGCTTTAGGGCCTATTTTTTCCAATCAGGTCTGGTCAATTGTTTGGTTAGCAATTGTTTGTCCTAACAAAAGGTTTAGTTTAGGGGAAAGGCGATGGATGACTGAGGAATAATAGCCTAACATATTGGAGAAATTATGGGGTGCCAATTTAGGGAAAATTTTAAACTGTTTGGAAGTTATGGTTGCCAGGTGAAAGGCGGAGATAAGACCTAACAATGTAACTAGCAGGGCGGCCGTTTTAAGTTCAAGGGGTATAGTTATTACAGGGACTTTAAAAGGCAGAATATTTGAAAAGATTAGGAGGCCGGCTATAATGCTTCCTCAGGCTAGTCGTTTTAAGGGATTAATCACAGCATTATTGTTTTCATTTACTGGAGAAAGGGCATTGAATCGTGGGTTTCCCATTGAAACGAAGAAGATGACTCGCAGGCTGTATACTGCTGTGAAGGCGGTTGCGATAAGGGTAAGAGTGAGGGCCCAGGCGTTTAGGTATGATGTGTTTAGTGCCTCAATGATAGCGTCTTTTGAGAAAAATCCTGCTAGGAATGGCATTCCTGTCAGGGCCAAGCTGCCGATGGTTAAGCAAGAGGATGTCAAGGGTGTCAGATGATGTATGCCCCCCATTTTACGAATGTCTTGTTCATCATTAAGGGCGTGAATAATTGACCCGGAACACAGGAATAATATAGCTTTGAAAAAAGCGTGGGTGCAAATGTGAATGAAGGCTAATTGAGGCTGACCGAGTCCGATAGTTACCATCATTAAGCCTAGTTGACTTGATGTGGAAAATGCAATGATTTTTTTGATGTCATTTTGTGTTAATGCACAAGTGGCGGTAAAGAGTGCTGTAAGTGACCCTAGACAAAGGCATGCAGAAAGTGCGACTTGGTTATCTTCTATCATTGGGCTTAGTCGAATTAATAGAAAAATCCCTGCAACAACTATTGTGCTGGAGTGGAGTAATGCTGAGACGGGGGTAGGGCCTTCTATGGCAGAGGGTAGTCAGGGGTGAAGTCCAAATTGTGCTGACTTACCAGTGGCGGCTAGGATCAAGCCGAATAGAGGAATGGTTATGTCTATTTGTTTTGAGACCATAAAGACTTGTTGGATTTCTCATGAATTTATATTAGAGGCTGTTCATGCTATGGCTAGAATTAGTCCAATATCGCCCACTCGGTTGTACACCACGGCTTGTAAGGCTGCTGTGTTTGCGTCGGCTCGGCCGTACCATCAGCCGATTAATAGGAAAGACATAATGCCTACGCCTTCTCAGCCGATGAACAGTTGAAATAAGTTGTTGGCTGTTACGAGGATAATCATGGCAATTAGAAAGATAAGAAGGTTTTTAAAAAAGCGATTGATATGTTGGTCGGCGTGCATATATCAAAGGGCAAATTCTAGGATGGATCATGTTACGTACAGGGCAATTGGTGTAAAAATAATTGAGTAGAAGTCGAACTTAAAACTAATATTTAAGTCAAATAAAGTATTTGTCCAAGATCATGTAGAAGTAATGGTTTCCAAACCCTGGTCAATAAAAATTATTAGTGGGAGAAGTGCAATGAAAAATGCCATTTTTACGGCCGTTTTGACTTTCTCTTGAGATCATTTTGGAGGTAAAGAGGAGACGTTTAGTGTATCAATCAAAGGTTGGGATAAAATAATTAAAAGTCATAAAAGGCTAGATGTTAATGCTAGGGGGGCTTCGTGCATAGCTGCTACTTGGATTTGCACCAAGAGTTTTTGGTTCCTAAGACCAAAGGATGAGCTGTTATCCTTTAGAAGCCGGGCGAGGGAGTCTTGGAGTTAAACCAAGAGGGCGAAGATTAGCAGTCATCGTTACGATCGGGCCTCTCTCGGTGGACAAGAAGGTTTTAACTTCCGTTACCAGAATCACAATCTGGTGTTTTGGTTAAACTATGTCTACAAGCGGCTCAGCCTCAGATCAGATCGGGTTTTGCGATTAATAAGATAAGGGGAATTAGATGAAGAGCTATCAACAAATGTTCTCGTGTGTGAGTGGGGTCAATTGCAATAATGTGGTGGGGTAAAGGTCCGCGTTGTGTTATTAGAAATATGTACAGAGAGTAACTAGCTGTAATGAGAGTCCCCAGTCCTGTAAAAATAAGGGTCCAGGGGGATCAGTTGAATAGTGATGTAATAATTAGAAGTTCTCCTATTAAGTTAGGGAGTGGGGGGAGAGCAAGGTTGGCCAGGCTAGAAATAAATCATCATGTTGTCATGAGGGGGAAGATGGTTTGTAGGCCTCGGGCCAGAATCATCGTTCGGGTGTGGGTTCGTTCGTAATTAGCGTTGGCTAAGCAAAAGAGGGCGGATGAAGTTAATCCGTGGGCAATTATTAGAATTAGTGCTCCTGTAAATCCTCATGGTGTTTGAATAAGGATACCCGCTGCTACTAGTCCTATGTGACTTACAGATGAATAGGCGATTAAGGACTTTAAGTCTGTTTGTCGAAGACAAATGGAACCCATTATAATGACACCTCAGAGGGCGAGAATAAGAAAGGGGTATGCTATTTCTTTTGTAAGAGGTTCTAGAATAATCATGATTCGCATGAGGCCGTATCCCCCTAATTTTAGAAGTACGGCGGCAAGTACTATAGAACCTGCAATGGGGGCCTCTACGTGTGCTTTGGGTAGTCAAAGGTGGGCCCCATAGAGAGGTATTTTGACTAAAAAGGCTAAAAGGCAGCCCGCTCATCAGATTTTATTGGAAAAATATAGGGAAGTGAGGGGGGAAAAATAATTTAAGGTGAAAAAGGATAGTGATCCTGCTGAGTTTTGAAGGAGAAGTAGGGCAACTAAGAGGGGCAAGGATCCGGCTAGTGTATAAAATAAAAAGTAGGTTCCTGCATTTAAGCGCTCTATCTGATTACCTCATCGGGTAATGATAATTAGAGTGGGAATTAGGGTTGCTTCAAATATAATATAAAATATAATTAATTCTGTTGCACCGAAGGCTAGAATTAAAAAGACTTGTAGGGTAATCAAAAGTGATAGATAGAGTCGTTGACGAGTAGGGGGTTCAATGGAGATATGCTTTTGACTTGCTAGGATCATGAGGGGTAGGAGTCAGCAAGAAAGAACTAATAGAGGAGTTGATAAAGAATCCGTGGCTAAATAGGAGTTAATAGAGGACCAGCTAGTTATTGAAGAGGGGGAGAATCAGCTAAGGCTAACTAGTGCAATAATTAGGCTGTGTAAAAGGGCCGATGATCAAATATGTCGGAGGGGCGTTAATCAGGTGGATGAGAGTAGCATAATTGTGGGGATAAGAACTTTTAGCATTGTAGCAGGTTAAGGGCATTTAATCGATCGGAGCCGTGAGTTCGTGCTGTGGCAACTAGTAAAGCAAGACCTACACTAGCTTCGCAAGCTGAGAAGGCCAGGAGAAGCAGGGGAGAAGCTGAGAAGCTGGTTGAACTTAGCTGTACAGATCAGAGAGATAAAGCAAGAAAGAGAGACAGTATTATTCCCTCAAGACATAAAAGCGCGGAAAGCAGGTGGGTTCGGTGAAAGGTTAACCCCAAGAGGCCCAGCATAAACATAGAGGAGAAAGTGAAAAGGGTAAGATTCATCAGGTTAATTATGGGCTTTAACCACAAGTTTTTGAGCCGAAATCAAATGTTTTATTTAAACTAATTACCTATTCGGCTCATTCTAGTCCGCCTTGAGTTCATTCGTAGATTAGGCCGAGGGTCAGCAGGATAAGAACTAGGGATGCTCAAATGAATGAAGTTATAGGGGAGGGGAGGTGGTCCCCCCAGGGAAGGGGGAGAAGTAAAGCAATCTCTAGGTCAAATAGGAGAAAGAGAATGGCGACTAGAAAGAATCGTATGGAAAAAGGGAGTCGAGCTGATCCGAGGGGATCAAAACCACACTCATAAGGGGATAATTTTTCGTGGTAGGGGTTTAGCTGAGGAAGTCAAAAGGACACGAAGGCAAGAATAAGTGAGATTGCTGAGAAGATAATTAATACGATCGCAATTATATTCATTATCTTTCCCTGGGCTTTAACCAGGCCTAAGTAATTGGAAGTCACTAGTACTGTATATACTAGAAAGATATGAGCCTCATCAATAAATTGAGATATATAGGAAAAGTCAGACGACATCTACGAAGTGTCAGTATCAGGCGGCAGCTTCAAATCCAAAATGATGTTCTGATGTGAAATGGTATTTAATTTGCCGGAGAAGGCACACAGCTAGAAAGGAAGAGCCAATAATTACATGTAAACCATGAAAGCCAGTGGCAACGAAAAAGGTTGAACCATAAACACCGTCTGCAATGGTAAAGGGGGCTTCATAATATTCTATTGCCTGCAGAATTGTGAAGTAAAATCCTAGAATAATAGTCAGAGTAAGTGCTTGAATAGCTTGTTTTCGGTGCCCTTCTATGATGCTGTGATGAGCCCAGGTTACAGTAACCCCGGAGGCAAGGAGGACTGCCGTGTTTAATAAAGGAACTTCGAAGGGATCTAACGTTAGTACTCCTGTAGGGGGTCAGCATCCCCCAAGTTCGGGAGTGGGTGCCAAGCTTGAGTGATAAAAAGCTCAAAAGAACCCTAGAAAGAAGAAGACCTCAGAGGTAATGAAAAGGACTATTCCGTATCGAAGGCCTTTTTGAACAGGAGGAGTGTGATGACCTTGAAATGTGCCTTCTCGGACAATGTCTCGCCATCATTGGAATATAGTTAATAATATTAGAACTAGTCCCATGGTTAGGAGCGTTAGGGAGTGAAAATGTATTCAAACTGCTAAGCCGGAAGTTACTAGTAAAGCGGCTACTGCACCTGTAAGGGGCCAAGGGCTGGGGTCTACTATATGATATGCGTGTGCTTGATGGGCCATTAAACGTTTTCTTGTAAATAAAGGCTTAAAAGTAGGACGAAGACGTATGCTTGGATTATAGCAACAGCTACTTCCAGCAGGGTCAATAAAAAAAGAAGAATGGATGTTAATAGCGCTACGGTTGGTATTAGGGGGAGGAGAACAAAGGCCCCGGTGGCAATAAGTTGAATTAGAAGATGGCCTGCTGTAAGGTTTGCTGTGAGTCGTACACCAAGAGCTAGGGGTCGGATGAACAGGCTAATGGTCTCGATAATAATTAAAACAGGGATGAGAAGAGTGGGCGTACCTTCTGGTAATAAGTGGCCTAAGGCATGAGTAGGCTGATTTCGCATTCCAATAATCACGGTGGCGAGTCAAATTGGAACAGCTAGTGCTATATTAAGAGAAAGTTGTGTTGTGGGTGTAAATGTATACGGGAGTAATCCTAGTGAATTAAGAATAATAAGGAAAAGTATTAAGGATGTAAGTAGTGCTGCCCACTTGTGTCCACCTAAATTAATAGACGTAAAAATCTGTTTAGTAAAACTATTAATAAATCAGCTTTGTAGTGTGAGAAAGCGGTTATTAGACCAACGGGCAGAGGGTTTAAATAAAAGTAGTCAGGGTAGTGTTAGGGCTAAAGCTATTAGAGGAATTCCTAGTAGAACGGGGCTTATAAATTGGTCGAATAGGCTTGTTGTCATGGTCAGGTTCAGGTCTCTGTTTTTGGGCTGCTTGCACTTTGTAACCCTGGCTCATTGGGGTATTTATGTGCTAGAACTTTTGGGGGGAGGATAATTAAAAAAATTATTCAGGCGAAAACTAAAATAGCAAATCAGGGGGCAGGATTTAATTGAGGCATTTCACTAGGGGTGGTTGGGAGCCACCAGTCTTTAGCTTAAAAGGCTAACGCTTGGACCCAATTTAGCTTCCTAGCGAGGCGTCTTGGAGTATTATAGAAGATCAGTTTTCAAAATGTTCCAAGGGGACAGCTTCAACAACGATGGGTATAAAACTATGATTTGCTCCGCAAATTTCAGAACATTGTCCAAAGAAAACTCCTGGTCGTGAGATGATGAATGCTGTTTGATTTAAGCGTCCTGGAACTGCATCTATCTTAACCCCAAGGCTAGGAACCGCTCATGAGTGCAGGACATCGTCCGCAGACACTAGCGCACGAACAGGGGACTCAATGGGAATTACTATCCGGTGATCTGCTTCTAAAAGTCGAAACTGGCCCGGGGAAAGGTCTTGGGTGGGAATCATATAAGAGTCGAATGTTAAGGCTTCATAATCTGTATATTCATAGCTTCAGTATCATTGGTGACCGATGGTTTTAATTGTGAGGTGGGGGTCATTAATTTCATCCATAAGGTATAGGATTCGGAGGGAGGGAAGGGCGATAAGAATCAAAATCATTGCGGGGAGTACCGTTCAAATAATTTCAATCTCTTGAGAATCGAGGATAAATTTGTTTGTAAGGTTGGTAGTCACTATCGCGACGATAATGTAAAGTACGAGTGTGCTGATTAAAAAAACAATTATTAGTGCATGGTCGTGAAAGTGAAGAAGTTCTTCTATTACAGGAGAAGCTGCATCTTGAAATCCTAGCTGAGAGGGGTGTGCCATTAAATGCAAGACTCGCGGGGGTTTAACCCGCAATTTTGCCTTGACAAGGCAAGGTAATGTTTTACTAGGGTCTTATAAAGAAAGTGACAGAGTGGTTTAGATGTGTTTGGCTTGAAACCAATTTACGGAGGTTCAATTCCTTCCTTTCTCGTGGTTAGTCCTGTGGCTGTTGAATTTGGACAAATGCAGGTTCCTCAAAAGTGTGATATGGAGGGGGGCAGCCATGAAGCCATTCAACATTTGTATGAGTTAGCTCAACTGAGAGAACTTCGCGTTTAGCTGCAAATGCTTCTCAGATAATAAAGAGGAATATAATTACGGCGATTAATGAAACCAAGGAGCCAATGGAAGAGGCTGTATTTCAGATAGTGTAGGCGTCAGGGTAGTCGGAATATCGTCGGGGCATGCCGGCTAGTCCTAAAAAGTGTTGGGGGAAGAATGTTATGTTTACTCCTAAAAACATGACGCCAAAATGAATTTTAGCTCATGTTTCATGAAGAGTATAACCTGAAAATAAGGGGAATCAATGTACAAAAGCGGCAATAATGGCAAACACTGCTCCTATTGATAAAACGTAGTGGAAATGGGCCACTACGTAGTAAGTGTCATGAAGAACAATATCAAGCGATGAGTTGGCTAGAACAATCCCTGTGAGGCCTCCCACTGTGAAAAGAAAGATAAATCCTAGTGCTCACAGAAGAGGGGTTTCTCATTTGATAGCGCCTCCGTGAAGAGTGGCCAGCCAGCTAAAAACTTTTACTCCGGTTGGGATTGCAATGATTATGGTTGCAGAAGTAAAGTAGGCTCGGGTGTCCACATCTATACCTACCGTGAATATGTGGTGAGCTCAAACAATAAAGCCCAGGAGTCCAATAGCCATTATTGCTCAAACTATTCCTATATAGCCGAATGGTTCTTTTTTGCCCGCATAGTAAGCTACGATATGGGAAATTATACCAAACCCGGGTAAAATTAAGATGTAGACTTCTGGATGCCCGAAAAATCAGAAGAGGTGTTGGTAAAGGATTGGATCCCCCCCTCCGGCGGGATCAAAAAAAGTGGTGTTTAAGTTTCGGTCCGTCAAAAGTATTGTAATTCCTGCAGCCAATACAGGAAGTGAGAGTAATAATAGAACTGCGGTAATTATAACGGCCCAAACGAATAGGGGTGTCTGGTACTGAGAAATGGCGGGTGGTTTTATATTGATAATAGTAGTGATGAAGTTAATTGCACCTAGAATAGAAGAAACACCTGCGAGATGAAGGGAAAAAATTGTTAAATCGACGGATGCTCCCGCGTGTGCCATATTTCCTGCCAAGGGGGGATAGACTGTTCAGCCCGTCCCCGCCCCCGCTTCAACTCCTGAGGAGGCCAGGAGCAAGAGGAAGGAGGGGGGTAAAAGTCAAAAACTCATATTATTTATTCGAGGGAAGGCTATGTCGGGTGCCCCGATCATAAGGGGCACTAATCAGTTTCCAAAACCCCCAATCATAATTGGTATTACTATAAAGAAAATTATTACGAATGCGTGAGCTGTAACGATTACATTATAAATTTGGTCGTCTCCTAAGAGGGATCCGGGCTGGCTGAGTTCTGCGCGAATTAAAAGGCTTAGGGCCGTTCCTACTATTCCAGCTCAGGCACCAAAGATTAAATAAAGGGTGCCAATGTCTTTGTGGTTGGTGGAGAAAAATCAACGGGTGATTGTCACAGGTAAGATGGCTGAGGGACAAGCGGTGGACTGTAGTTCCGCAAACAGAGGTTTAAGTCCTCTTCTTATCAGAGTCTCGAGGTGTCAACATATATGATTGCAAATCATAAGTAGCGGGCTAACGCCTGCCGGGGCTTTCCCCCGCCTATTTTAGCCCTGCTAGGCGGGGGAAAGGCTAGGCGGATGCTTTCTGGTTTAAGCGCTTAGCTGTTAACTAAGAATTTGTAGGATCGAGGCCTACTCGTCTAGGAAGGCTTTAGCTTAATTAAAGTGTCTGTTTTGCATGCAGAAGATGTGGGTTAGTGTCCTGTAAGTCTTATAGAGATTAAGAGGCTTTCACTCTTATTTAGGGCTTTGAAGGCTCTTGGTTTAGTATTATCCTAAATCCCTTATGCGAGGAGCATGAGGATGGAAGGTGAGAGGGGCAGTATTCAAATGGTTAAGGTAATTGAAATTGCGGGGGGGAGTTTCATGTAGGTTTTTTGTAGTCGTCATGGTAGGGTATTAGTGGTTGTATTAGGAGAAATTGTTAAGGCCATGGCGTAGGATAGTCGAAGGTAAAAATATAAGCTTAGTAAGGCTGAGAGGGCGGCTAGTGTGGCCACGAATGGGAGGTGCTGCTTAGTTAATTCTTGAAGAATTATTCATTTAGGTAGGAAGCCGGTTAAGGGAGGGAGGCCTCCCAGTGAGAGTAGAAGTAAAGGAGTAATTGCAGATAACACGGGGGTTTTTACTCAGGAGGTTGATAGGTTGTTGATGTTTGTTGATTTATTGATTATGAAGGCAGCAAAGGTTGAAAATGTCATCACGATGTAGATTAAAAGCGCGAGTAAAGTGAGTGAGGGGGAGAATTGTAAGATTAGGATTATTCAGCCAAGATGCGCAATTGATGAGTAGGCGAGAAGTTTACGGAGTTGGGTTTGATTTAAGCCTCCTCATCCGCCAATAAGAATGGATGCCACGCCTAGGAAAATAGTTAAGTAAGAGTTGTTGTTAAGTTGAAAGAAGAGAGAAATAGGGGCTAGTTTTTGTCAGGTGGCGAGGATAAGGCCTGTGCTTAAATTTAGACCTTGTATAATGTCTGGCAATCAAGCATGTGTTGGTGCCAAGCCTAGTTTAAGTGCTAAGGCAATTGTTGCGATGGTTAATGGAAGGGGGTGATTTAGTTGAGAAATCTCTCACTGGCCGGTCAGTCAGGCGTTAATTGTGGCTGCGAGTAGTAGTGTCGCGGCTGCGGTTGCCTGAATTAAGAAGTATTTAGTGGTAGCTTCAATAGCTCGAGGGTGGTGTTGTTGAGCTATTAGGGGAATAATTGCTAATGTATTGATTTCTAGGCCCATTCAGGCTAGAAGTCAGTGTGAGCTAGTAAAGGTAATAGTTGTCCCCAGGCCTAGTGCGGAAAATATTAATATAGAAACATAAGGGCTCATTAGTAAAGGAGGGATTTTAACCAACATGTTTGGGGTATGGGCCCAAAAGCTTAATTAGCTGACCTTACTAGGAAGTGGTGTAACGGAAGCACTGAGGGTTTTGATCTCTCCGGCAGGGGTTCAAGCCCTCTCTTTCTAAGGAGCTGAAGGGGCTCTCACCCTTATTATTTACTCTATCAAAGTAATCCTTTAATTCAGGCACAACTCCTGTTAGGACTGAGGGGGGAGTCCTGAGAAGGCCATAGGAGCTGCGAGATGTCATAATACAAGTGCCATGGTAAGGGGCAGAAAGTTTTTTCAAACAAGATGCATTAGTTGGTCGTAACGAAAGCGAGGGTAGGAGGCTCGAACTCATAAGAAAACGGTGGAGAGAAGGGTTGCTTTAACCATCAGGATTATTGTGGGGAAATTTGAGCTGAAGGGGTGAATGGATGTTCCCATAAATAAGATAGCTGATAGTGTATTTATTAAAATAATATTTGAGTATTCTGCTAGGAAGAATAGTGCAAAGGGACCTGCGGCGTACTCAACATTAAAGCCAGATACTAGCTCTGACTCCCCCTCTGTTAAGTCGAAAGGGGTTCGGTTTGTTTCTGCCAGGGTAGAGACGTATCATATTGCGGCTAAGGGTCAGGCTGGAAGAATTAGTCAGATGTTTTCTTGGGCTGTAGCGAAGGTTTGAAGGGTAAAGCCGCCTGCAAAAATGATTGTATTTAAAAGAATGAGGCCGAGGCTTACTTCATAGGAAATTGTCTGGGCCACAGCCCGGAGGGCCCCAATAAGGGCATATTTGGAATTTGATGCTCACCCGGAGCCTAAAATTGTATATACTGCTAAACTTGAAAAAGCTAAAATAAATAAAATGCTTAGGTTTAAGTCGGCGAGGGGGAACGGAAACGGGATGGGGAGCCATATAGTAAGGGCCAGGGTGAGAGCTATAATTGGCATTATTAAAAATAATAAGGGAGATGAGGCTGACGGTCAGATGGGCTCTTTTAGGAATAATTTAATTCCATCTGCAACGGGTTGGAGTAGCCCATAGGGTCCTACAACATTAGGACCTTTCCGAAGTTGTATGTAGCTTAACATTTTTCGTTCAATTAGGGTCAGAAGTGCAACTGCTAGCAGGACAAAGATTGCAATAATTAGGGGGTTAATAATAAATAAAAGAATATTCAGGAGCATGAGTTAAGAAGAGGATTTGAACCTCTGTGTAAAGGGCTTAGATCTTTTGCACTAACCGGGCTCTGCCATCTTAACAGGGATTATAAGGGTTATTTTCCCAGGAAATTTGTGTCCTTTTATCTAATTTAGTTGGTTTCATCAGATAAGGGGAAGGCTTAATTAAATTATTGGCCTTTTTTCTTCGATCCTTTCGTACTGGAACAAAACACTTCATAGATAGAAACTGACCTGGATTACTCCGGTCTGAACTCAGATCACGTAGGACTTTAATCGTTGAACAAACGAACCCTTAATAGCGGCTGCACCATTAGGATGTCCTGATCCAACATCGAGGTCGTAAACCCTCTTGTCGATATGGACTCTAAAAGAGGATTGCGCTGTTATCCCTAGGGTAACTCGGTTCGTTGATCGGCTTTGCCGGATCAAAGTGGTCAGAAGTTCTGGTTCTTAGGGTTGTCACCCTTGGATGGAAAGAAGTTTCTTCATTCCTCGTGGAGGTTTTTTTGTACTCCGTGGTCGCCCCAACCAAAGACACTGGAGCAGGTTTCAATAGATTTCATATTTTGATTAGAAGAAATGACATGTTCTGCTCTCGCGGCTTAAGCTCCATAGGGTCTTCTCGTCTTATGTATAAATCCCCGCTTCTGCACGGGGAGATCAATTTCATTGATGGGAAAAAGGAGACAGTTAAGCCCTCGTTATGCCATTCATACAGGTCTCTATTTAAAAGACAAGTGATTGCGCTACCTTTGCACGGTCAAAATACCGCGGCCGTTAAACTTTCGTCACAGGGCAGGCGGGACTTCTTATATTGTTATGTCAAGAAGCGATGTTTTTGGTAAACAGGCGAGGCTTGGGATATTATGAGTATGTTTGCCGAGTTCCTTCTTTTTCTTTTTATCTTTCCTTATGTGCACGCCAGTGTGGGCTCAACGGTGAATTTTGCATGATTTTCTTGTTGTCTTTTTATAATTTATTGCCCTCTTTGTTTGGGACCGATTAATTTTCGGGGGATTTTCCGTTCCGATTTACATAGGTGCTGGGAGAGGAGATTCCTCTTATTACTCATTTTAGCATAATTTCTTCCATTATTGGAATGGAAAAGCCTGATAGGGAGAGGGGAGTGTGATTTTAATGGTCTTGATTAAAAGTGTATTTAATATTTGAGCTTTAACGCTTTTTTATCAGATGGCTGCTTTTAGGCCCACTGGAATATTAACTTTAAGTAGATATGTTCGTTATCCTCCTTAATAAGGTTGTATCCTTGTTCATAAGGGCTGGACCCCTTATGAATAACTCTTTACTATTCTTTATTTTTGCCATGATCTGGTCGGGGCTAATTTCAGAAAAGAAAAGGCTAAACTTTTATTTATTTTTCAGGCAACCAGCTATAACTGGGTTCGGTAGATTTGTCACCTCTACTCGGGGATCTTCACACTCTTTTGCCACAGAGACGTGTTTGCCCTATTCTTAGGCTGTCCCGGAGTAGCTCACTCAGTTTCGGGTGTTTAAACTAGAAAGCTTTTTGCTTAATTTGGACTTGCTAAATCATGATGCAAAAGGTACGAGTGCTTGTCTCTGCTTTATACTGCTTTACTGAGTTGTTTCAGTTCTCTTTCAGCGTTCCCTTGCGGTACTTTATCTATAGCTTCATTTTCCTTTTCTATCGCCTATACTGTGGTGTGAGAAATGGTTTGTTTAATTGTGTTTGTTATATTAGAGTATATTAATATTTATATGTTAGCATTGATGGGAGAGCTAGCTTTTGAGCATCAGAATAACCCGATTTGCACAGGTGACTTCTCGGTGTAAGGGAGATGCTTTGCTATCTTAGCTATAGTCTGATTTAACCAAGTGCACCTTCCGGTACACTTACCATGTTACGACTTGCCTCCCTTTAGTCCAGATTTTATATTATAAATAGGGTATTTAAGGTTCAGGGAGAGTGACGGGCGGTGTGTGCGCGCTTCAGGGCCGGTTTCAGCGGAGCTCTCTATTCTCTGCTTACTGCTAAATCCTCCTTGAATGTACTGTTTCATAGCAATTTCCGTTATTTTCTAGATTAGAAAATGTAGCCCATTTCTTCCCTTTTCATATGCTACACCTCGACCTGACGTTTTGGATAAAATCGATCTTGCTTACTGAGCAGCCTTCACAGGGTAAGCTGACGACGGCGGTATATAGGCGGAAATAACAAGAAAAGGTGAGGTTTAACGGGGATTATCGGTTATAGAACAGGCTCCTCTAGGGGGGTCTAAAGCACCGCCAAGTCCTTTGGGTTTTAAGCTTATGCTCGTAGTTCCCTGGCGAATAAAAATGTAATTTTCTATTAAAGTTTAAAGTTGTGCATAGTGGGGTATCTAATCCCAGTTTGTGCCACAACTTTCGTGTAGTCGAGTAAATTAAAGTCACTTTCGTAGAGGTTTTTCTTACTTCCGGGTACGTATAACAGTCATGGAAGTATTCCACTTTAGTTTTGTCTAATCTCTAATCACACTTTACGCCGACGGCTATCAACTTGAGCCCCTCGTATAACCGCGGCGGCTGGCACGAGTTTTGCCGACTCTCTTTATTATAACTAAGTCAAGCTTTCACTTATGGCTTAATATTTATCACTGCTGAATTCCCTTGGGGGTGTGGCCTGACATGGTGTTGTGGGCTAAGATTCTTGTGCCTGATACCATCTCCTTGTTTTCGAAAGGAAAACTGTAGGGCGTTTTCACGGGAGTGCGGATACTTGCATGTGTAAGTTTAATTAAAATTGATAGTAAAGTCAGGACCAAGCCTTTGTGCCCACGAAACCTTTCTAGGGTTTGTCTTAACATCTTCAGTGTTATGCTTTAGTTAAGCTACGTTAGCATTTGCATTATTGCAATAATGTATATACACACTTTTTTTGGAAAAATTATACCCCACTAACACAATCGAGAGTTTCCTGTTTCCGGGGGGTTTACAGGATTGATAGCTATGTCAGGAGTGTTGGGGGGGTAGGGGGGGTTTAACGCGCGAAAACCCAGGGGGAACTCACATGGAAATATTACGAGTTAAAAATCATACTATTATGCTCTTGATATCAGTTATGCTATTCTTCAAGGAATACCTTTCCAACACTTCACATTTTCTATCCAAAGCCTAGGGTTAGTCCCACCTTTTAACATAGATTACGTGCACTGTGAGAAGTCTATTGAAAGGAAAAAGAGAAAAAAAGAACCATAGCCCCTTTTAGAGTGAACGCCCGGCATGGGGGGTTATCTCGCCATATGTACTCCACCATTAATCAAATGCCTGAT